AATTTATTAGCGCTGCCTATTAACTACAATTCTAGTGTTATAAAACCAGATTTCTACGCTAATTAAATAAAAATACTTGTAGTAACTAGTTATTTTAAGCTTAACTTACTATAAAATTCAAAAAAGTTTAAACTTAATACCAGTCCTAAGACTAGTAGCAAGTATTTAGTAACTTAATAAAAAATCAGTTAGAACTCCTATAGTACAATAAATTCCACTTTCTATTTACATAGATATGACACAATTAAAAACCACTATTAACCACCCTAAAAAACTCGCTAGAACTCGTACATTAAATTATAAAGAAATTGTGCCTCAGCTTTACAAAATTTTTAACACAGTTTTTAATTTTAAACTTAGCTAAAATTTGATCACACTAAACTAGAGTTATTATTTTAACCCCTAAAAAGTTAACATTATTAACTTTTATTTTAATATATTAAAACAGAATCAATTTATTTTACACCATTCTAACAATAGTAGTGTACTAATCATACCTATAGCCTTTCAGGCTAGATCTTAATACCTAGTATTATACTACCCACCCCTTTCTAACCTTCTTATATTTAAATATATTTGACATGAAATTATATTTTAAATTGTAACTAAATTTTTATCGCAAAAATTCGTACATTACAAGAGTCCCCTAAGTGCCTGTAATAACGAGTAAACTTAATATCAAACCTGTCTAATTTCAGGCGGTGCTTAACTAACTATGCGCCTTTAGCATGACAAACTAATGTACTTCATATACTAACCGCCTTTAAGTCACAAATTCATTATTATACAATCCGTATCAGGTCAACATCGAGGTATTTTCAGTTTTGAAGACTGACAGTTTAGCTTAACTTATGACCCGTATTTAAGTGGTTGTATTAAACTACCACAATTTAATGCTAAGCTAAGACTTTTACACATCTTACTCCCCCTGGCTATATAAGGAATAAACACCGGACTCGGCATTACGTATAAGTCCTACTATTAGTCCCAACCCTATAGAAGTTTCTGAAGCCACTAAAACTAAGAATACAAATAACCCTAATACTGGCATTGAACTGCCTGCTTGAATTATCATGGCCCCCAGTCTTACACAAGCTCCTTCTACTAAAATTAGATATCTTAAAAAATTTGAAAAGTGCTTTAATATTCCGCCTACTATTGATATAAGTACCAACCTAAATATTGCAAAAGACCACCTCATTTTATATTTTTATTAAATAAGTAATAATTCCATAAAGCCCTAAAACAGCTGGAAGCAACCTTACCCAGCATACGACTATAAGCAAATCATATCGAAGACGTGGAAGAGATGCTCGTACTCAAATAAAGAAGAATATAAGTGCCCCAATTTTCAAAAATATTCAGACTATTCCAGAAACAGCTCAAACTTTAGGATTTTGAAGAAACCTCCAAGTGGTTACAGTGCATAAAAGTATGATTATCCCGTATTCTGCAATAAAAAGAACAGCAAACCCTCCAGCAGAATACTCAACATTAAATCCAGATACCAACTCTGACTCAGCTTCTACTATATCAAATGGTGCCCGGTTTGTTTCAGCTAAGCAAATGGTTAGCCAAGACAGAACAATAGGAAACCAAACCAGACCTCATCATAAGGACCAACCATTTTCAGATGAAGAGAAAAACCTGATCCCCCCTCTAAGAAAAATCACAACTACAAGGGTAATTCTAAGACAAATTTCATACGAAATAACTTGAGCAAAACCACGAACCCTACCGACTCGTGCATATTTAGAATTAGATGCCCACCCTCTTATAATAGCTACATGTGCATTCAATCTAGTCACTACTAAAAAAAATAAGATGTCATTAGAACATTTAGAAGATAAGCCACTAGAAGGAAAAATCTGCCAACCAATAAAACATAGAAGAAGAGAAATCGAAGGAACAATTAAAAAAATCCGAGCAGAATTTGCTGGAATGGTAAACTCTTTCATAAATAGCTTTATACCATCAGTTACAGGCTGTAAAATTCCTCCAACTCTAATTTTATTGGGCCCTAAACGAATTCCTAAAGCTCTAAGGCACTTACGCTCTATTAAAATAAAATATGCTACTCTTAATAAAACTCCTAAATAAATAAAAACTGTTGTTAATAATAAATATAGGCTCATTTTTAACCTATGATATTTATCATAGAGAATTTAATATCCTTCCTTATTGAGGTTTAGATTAATATTATTTAGCTTAAAGTAGCTAGGGAGGCCTACTCATTACGAAAATGCAAATCTCGCCTTTTATACTTAAAGTACCAAGCTATTAACATTATATTGGGCTGGGGCACTAAAGTACCATCTTAACAGCTTCAATGTCACACCTTTTTTAGGCTACTCAACCCAAGCCAGGTAGAGCACACCCTTCTTTCGAAACCTAAATTCGACGTACTAAAATCATACTAACTTGGCTTTTAAGGCCGAGGGTAAACCCCCACCATTGAGTTAAAAGCTCAAAGCTCTAAGATTAAGCTACAGCCTCTAGCTCATATGTAAAGTCCATTTAATTGTACCTTCTACTATTTCGTAGTATAACCCATAAATTAAGACTAAAATAAATCCTGTTGCACCTAAAGCTCCTACTGACCACACTAATAAATCATGAAAGCACGGGACAAGTAAAACAATTTCTACATCCCACACTAGAAAGAGAATTACCAAATGAAAAAACCGGGAAGAAAAATCACCAGGACTTCTAGTTGCAATAAAACCGCACTCATAAGGAGAAGACTTCTCTCAGTCATAAAATTCTTCAAGTAAATTAGAGAATCAAGTAGAAAAAAAAGTTGGTAATAAAGATAAAAATAACACAAATGAAATTAAACCTAAACTCATTTAGTGCTAGCTTTTATAACAAGCTCTTAAAGTACCAAAAACTTTCGTGCCATTACACCATAGCACACTACTATAATTATGATTTATTTCAGTCTCAACGTCGAACTGTTTTTAATTCTGGCTTAGATATAACAACAACAGCTACCATTACAATAAGCAGAATGGGAGCCAAAAACAACACTACCTCCCCTATAAAAGTTGAGGGAACCTCTGAATTCCATATTTCTGAGAACGGGGCTCCTATGTACCCTCTAGAAAGATTTATAAGCCCAAAAATAATAAGGCTTGTTATATATAAAATCCTGAAATGACAAAACCCTTCCCCTGGTGTTTCAAATTTTTTAGGGAAAAATGTAATAAAATAACCAATAACTCCTATAATTCCTCTAATATAAACCATAAAAGCCAGCATAGCTAGAAAATCTCTGAAATTAGCCCCAATTTCAGCAAGCATACAAATTCTAACCAAAGCCCTTGCAAAAAATAAAGGAACTGGATAAACAGAGCATAAAACTGCGTACCTTAAAATCACACATACAATTATCTTCACTTTAAATTAAAAATCACACTACGAACACTCTAACACCTGAAGCAACTCCGCTAGGCACAGATGACTTCTGAACCAAATTGTGAATCGATGATAAATACTGAAGACCAGTACCGAAAACAGCTTTAGGGATAATAACCTCTGCTATATTTTCCCCTTCTTTAGATGCATATAAAAACCTTACAGAGGCTTTATTACTCAAAGCAGATCGAGATACCGAGTCTAAAAACAGTATTCTGTAAATTCACTTAAAACTTAACTCATAAAACATTGAATAGAAGAACTTAAGACTAACTGCTATAAGTGTCCCTGTTAAAATTATCAAGTAAGGAATAAATCAAGCTTCTCTAGATGAAGATGCTTCAAAAAAAAATCCTCCTGATCTTCTAAGCAGCACTAACTCCCCCCCTACTAATCCTATAAATACCAGGACAACTCCAGGGACTGACAAGCTGAAAACTTCTCGAGATATGCTAAAATTAGGCATGCCAGACTTTACAATTATTGTTAATCCTAAAATAACTCGTAAAGAGTAAAGTGTAGTTAATGCCACACTCAACCATAGCAAAAATCTAGACAATCAAGGTGTGCAGTTATAGCCAGATGCAATAATAGACTCTTTTGAGATATACCCAGCTGTTCCAGGAATACCTGCTAAAGAAATACTTCCTATAAACAAGCCCATCATAGCTGCCGGGCAAAGATTTATAGTGGCGACTCTAAATGTATTAAAAGACTGGTTACCTGAATTATACCTAATCATTGATCCCACACTAAGAAATATACCTGCTTTAAAAAAAGCATGGCATAGTAAATGTAAAAATGCTAATTTAACTTCACCAAGACCTAAACTAAAAGCCATTAAACCTAGCTGTCTTAGAGTTGATAGAGCAATGACTTTTTTTATGTCCCTCTCTGTAACTGCCATAACCCCTGCTATTACAGTAGTTGACAACCCAGCCACTATCAATAAGGAGCAGGTAGTATTCGAATTTATCCAGACTAAATTAGATCGAATTAGAAGATAAATGCCAGCTGTAACTAGAGTAGAAGAATGTACTAAGGAAGAAACGGGCGTAGGAGCTATCATAGCAGCTGGTAATCAACTTCTAAAAGGGACTTGAGCACTTTTAGTAGCACAACCAACTACAAAAATTAACCCTCAGCAATAAGGTTTTATATCTAATCTTAAGTCAAAGGAGAAGCATATACCAGCTAATCTACAAATTAATAATGCATCCCCAATTCGATTAGTCAAACCAGTGATTATAGCTGCGTCAAAAGATTTCTTACCTTCATAATATATAACAAGAAGGAAAGACGTAACTCCTAGCCAATCCCATCCCAATATTACCACTGGCATAGATCTAGCAACTACTAAAACAATCATAGATAAAATGAACAAATACAGTATAATATTAAATCGAACTACTCTATCTTCTCCTCTTATGTAAATATTTATAAAAAATCCAACACAACCAGAAATCAGAAAAATAGTAGCTACGAATAAAGCTGCTATCCAATCAATACGTAACTCTAATCTTACAGTCATTAAAGAAACATGGCCGAGCTCTCAAGAAAACCAGAATAATAGGCCCCAGTTAGCTAAAACTCCGGCTAAAAGACCGAATAAAACTCTAAATAAAACCAAAATGTAGGAATTTAAAACAACCACTTAGTCTACTTAAAATAAAACACCACTTTATTGGCGTGTTTAAATAATATAACTTTAGACTATATTTACTCCTATTTAAATACTATTTCTTTTAAAAGGAAATTTCCTCTTTTAACGGTCCTTTCGTACATGCTAAAAGAATATTCAAAAAGAAGATAGAAACCGACCTGGCTTACGCCGGTCTGAACTCAAATCACGTAGGGTATTAAAGGTCGAACAGACCCACTTCCAAAGCTTCTACGCCTTAGAGGTATCATCCCTGATTCAACATCGAGGTGCCAATCCCACTAGCCAATACGTTCTCTACTAGTGGATTAGCCTGTTATCCCCGGCGTAACTTCTCCTATGATCGACATTGTCGGGTCTATACTTGAAAGTTTTATCGTACACTAAGGTTAATATTACTTAATAGGCGCCCCACCTAAAAATCTGAAACTCCTAAACAAGTTGACTTTAAAAGTTGCACGGGGTCTTCTTGTCTGACTTTTTTATAAAGGTATCTTCACCTTTAATCCAATTTAGACTTACAAACTAGAGACAGTTAAGCCCTCGTCAAACCATTCATGCAGGCCTACAATTAAAAGGCAAGGAATTTCGCTACCTTAGCACCCTCACGCTAGGGCGGCCGTTTACGACTTTTGATCGCACTGGGCAGGCATTGCTGAAAGTCATTAATCTTCCAGTGATGTTTTTGCTAAACAGGCGAGGCTTAGTTTTTGCCGAGTTCCTTTAGTTAATTTTAATTAAACATTTCTATTAAAACTACCGGTTCAATTTTACCTACACTTTAAATTACTATACCCTAAATTAGTTTTATATAAACTAAACTATCACAGGCAAATATTATAAGAACAGGTTCCCCTACCCTTACCATGTTACGACTTACCTCTCCTTTCAGCTAGGGTGACGGGCGATTTGTACGCACCACAGTTGCGTCTATTCAAAAGAGTGAGTTAATCTCCCTTTACTCCCAAATCCGCCTCACTATAAAAATTTCATTTTAAAGCTTGTTATATCTTAAAAATTGTCTCTCAGCTAACCCCTCACTCATAAAGAACACTTCGACCTGACCTAGTCTTAGCACATAGATCTAATCTATGCCTAAGATGAAGCCTATTTTTATACACTCACATCATAAGCTTTCGACGGCAGTACATTACCATATAGAGTGGGTAAGATATCACGCGGATCATCGGTTTAAGCGCCAAGAGCCTCTGGATGGTTTTGTGGAACCGCCAAGTTCTTCGAGTTTTAAGCAGCTGCTCGTAATACTCCTAGCAAATTACTTCTATGAAAAATAACCGTACGTGACATTATGGAATAATCGGGTATCTAATCCGTGTCTATACCCATAACTTTATGGCCTCATCTTTGCGTAAGCTTTGGGCCTCCTCCAAGTTTTACGGAATTTCACCTCCTTAAACTTGATGTATGTCTTACTATTAAAAATTGATTAACCACCTCTAGGCTACACCTCTATCAGCCTGTTTAAAGGGGACTGACCGCAGCTGCTGGCACCCCCTTTGGCTTACATTTATTAGTTTTCCGTTCGTTTCGAGCATAAACTCATTGATTCCAGGACTATCCACTTGAGTTGTGATTTTTTTAGCGTTATCGTCTTAAACTTATGCCCACACTGCCTTTATGCTCCTTTTAGGAGTTTTTATTAGCTTATCTCTTCTGTTTTAACTAGCACATTACGAATCTGTTCTACATTGTGTATTTTAGGTAACTCTAGGCTGACATTATACCAGAACCAAATATTTCTACTTACTAAAACACCCTTCATAAATCTCACTTGAAAAGTACTTCAACTAATGGAAAGAATAGAAGTCATAGAGATATTAAATCACGAAGTCTAATTATATCGAACCTTATTCGCCAGTCTCCAACTTGCCCACCATGAGTTAATTGACAGTATAATCTAAATCTATAGACCCCACTTACTACTAAGTAGATGGCTAGTATTACAAATACATAAGGACCCATAGATCTAACAGCTACTACAGTTAAAACTTCCCTAATAAAGCTAGGGCAAGGCGGAACCCCTAAATTTGATATAATAAATACTAATCATAGAAAACTGAGAACAGGAACAGCTCGACAAACTCCTCTCATTAGTCTTAAATTACGAGTGGCTGTAAGCTCTGAGCTAATTCTGCACAATACAAATAATCCAGAAGAAATAAAACCATGACTTACTAGTATAATAAATGCTGAAGAGACACCCACTTCTGTACATCTAAATAACCCAATAATAGGAAAAGCTATGTGTGAAACGGATGAGTATGCCACAAGCTTTTTAACATCACTTTGACATGCGCATATTATAGCCGCATATAAACTACCAAAAACGGATAAAGAAACAGCAAGTAACCCAAAACCCTCTAGACCATAAGAAAATGTTATTATTAGCCGAAAAATCCCATAACCTCCTAATTTTAACAAAATTCCAGCAAGGACCACTGAGCCACCAACTGGAGCTTGTACATGCGCCTTTGGAAGTCAGGTATGCACCGGATAGGCTGGTAGCTTTACTAAAAATCCAAGAAAACACATAGCCCAGAATCACCTTTCAAACTGCACTTTAGTTCTTATAAACCAGAAAAATCTAGTCCCAATCTTGGACTCCATGACAACTAAGACAGCTAAAAGAGGGAATGAGCCGCCTACTGTGTAGGCTCTCATATAACGAACGGCTGAAATACGTTCAGGTTGCTGTCCTCATAAGGCAATAATAACAACTATAGGCACTAAAGTCCTTTCGAATAAAATGTAAAAAACGATAATACTGTTAATCATAAAACATCCGACTAATAACAAGCCTAGTAAAACAGTGAGTCAGCAAAATCTTAAATAATTACCACGAAGTGTAGATATTCCTCCACTAGCTATAATCCTAATCCCACAAACTCAAAACGTTAAACTAATAAGCCTTATTCTAAATACATCTACACAAGCTATACTACTTAAAGAAGTTCAAGATACACCAGGCCCACTTCACATTCTTAAGCTATAAACAGCTCAGATTGCAAATAAATTTATAATTCCTACATACTGATCTTTTTTATTTAAAAAAATACAAATCAAAGAAGTTCTTATTATTAAAATTAACAATCCCATTAGCCAGGACCTTATACAGGTGACTTCAACGCCACAAGTTGATGTTTTTCTAAACTACCTAACTAAGCTATAAATATGGATACACAAACTCTAGGAGGAAGAGTTTACTCTCTATTCTAACGTTGTAAGCGCCAAGTAATGTATTATACTATCCCCCATTTTATAGCAAGGGCCTAAATTGAGCCAAAGTTCGGGCCGAAACCGAGCGTAATTAATTCACTTCTTGCCATTACAGCTTAGCATAGAGAGGCTCAAGTGACATTACTTGTATCTTTTGATTAACAGTCAAACGCTTTATTTTAAGCTATCCCCTCAAACTATACTTTTACTTTAAACTTAACTGGTGTTGGAGAAAAGTAAATTTTAGCTAAACCTAGAAATAAAGATCTTTGAACCAATATTACCACCAGCTCCCAGATTATCACAATAGATAAATAAAAAAACGGCCGAGGATCCACACCTCACCCATAGATAAACCCATATATAACTTTTTTCCCAACAGAGTGACAAATAATGGCCCCTACTAAAGCATTGGCTAACATTCGAACTGTTAAAGTTACCGGTCGAATCACAACTCTGAGGAATATTAACGGAAAATAAAAGAATGACTTTAATACGGACTGCTTAAACTTTAAAGACTTACTAAAAATGCTTGTGTCTAACTGAAGGATATTTACACTGTAAAAGAGCCTGGGCATTAAGCCAGCCACTACTTCTCAAGAAGCTAGTACCGGGAAACCTCATGGTAAAACTCCAATTAGAACTGCCGTAATTGCAAAGTCAAATACCCATCTTAAGCCCTCTCCAACTCCCATGCCCAAAGAACCAAATCGCTGAGACTTTCTATGCATGGTACCTGTGTATGCTTTTTTATATAAATCATGCATCCTTTGACTACACACAGTAGCTGAAGGAAAATTAGAAAAGTAAGAAGAGTAAAAATACGCAAAAACTGCGAAAAATAAAATTAAACCTATAAACTGTATACTCACACATCACAGCTTTTAATGCTCTTAAAGATTTACAGTCTTTCGTACACTACTTATACTTTATGATGAAAACACGAGGACCTCCCTGGTATTTAAGGATTTGCAATCCATTGTTTTATTATAAACTACCCCATGTTATCACCTACCACTTAGTCTAATAGTATAAAAATTCATATATTTCACTTAAAACTAGCTATTAATCTAATTTTTAGTAAACTGCCATAAGTAGTATTCCACCACACACGTTTCATAGTACACACCTGGCATTCAAAACTTTAGAGTAAAGAGACACGTTAATATTTGTATTTAAGGCATTAAAGGTTCGAGTATTTACAATAAGCACCCAAATTCATACTAACAAATTAATAAATCCACTTATTAAAACCCCGCATACTACTACTCACATACTATTCTCTGCACAAGATATTAATACTAAAAATTTTAAACAAAAATCAGTAAATGGGGGAAATCCTGAAAATCTAATAGCAATAGAAAGAAACCTAGCATTATAAAATTCTGGTAGCCTTGTCCCAATTCCTAAAATTCTCTCTCCATTATAACTAGAAAAAATTAAAACCAGAAATATTATTCTAATTACGTAAACGAAAGCATAGATTCCTAGTAAAGTAGTCCTTACTATATTACAAATAACTATAAGACCTGTATTATTAACAGAAGAGTATGCTAGAAAAGTCTTTACATCATTGCTATTAAATATAGCAATAGGACCATAAACTGCACTAGCAAGAGCTCTTAAATACACTGCTGACCTACACGACCAAGACTCATATATAATAGGCACAGCGCAGATCATAAACACTTTTTGCACTGCTCCTACAATAAAAATCCCGCCATAATGAAGATTTGCAAACACACGAGGAACTCAAAAGTGCGTTGGAAATAAACCTAACTTTAAGACAAATCCGATAATTAGTGCCCACTCTCCATAGCTTTCTAGACCGGTAATCCAAAAGATTATAATAGAGTATAAGATTATAGCCCTCCCCATGAATTGTACTACAAAGTATATAGCCACCCCTTTATACCAACGCCCACTAGAAGCTCCTTGACAAACTAAGAATGGAATAAGGAAAATAGTTCTTAAATCTAACATTACTCACACTCAAAAAAGTCTTAAAGCAAAAACTATATATACTCTAAATGTCAAACTTAAAAGAACAAATGTAACTCTACCAAGAGAACTCAATTTAAAAATTTACTAGACTATACTAACTACTATCACAGTTACTACTAATTCTATTCATAAAAACTTACTTTGTAAATCATTTTTAGTAATTAAGCGATTTTCCACCCTCCTAAACACGATTAATTCTTCTTTTTCATATAAAGATAAATTGTTAAATACTCTTACCAAAACAGACATTATAAATCCAACTTTTCTTTACTAAGAATAAATTTTAAGAAGACCAATAAACTCGACCTTTCGCCAAGATTTTCACTTTTAAAGTTGATTTACAGGCTTATTTCCCTAAAATCATTAAAAACTTTAAAGCTGCACTTAAAAGCATTTTTCGCTCAACCAGCTATCCTAAGTCTCGATATTGCATATCACATCCTTCAAAAAATCTAAAGATTTCTCACATCGAAAACCTCCTATTGTTTTTTAAAAAATCTACTTAGTTCGGGATAAACCATTATGGCAAACTCTCTTGAAAGACCATTATACAAAAGGTACTGAATTACTGAAGCTTTTTCATTTTTAGATAAATCTCTACAGACCTATATATAATCACTTAGCATTTCTGATACCCCCATACTCTGCTTTATAAAAGTTTTTTATTCTAAACTGCCTATAGTCTTGAATTTACCAGCTCTAAGGCCCCACTAAAAGGAACTAGTGTCCCCAAAACACTTATTATAAATTAACTAGCCTCAGAAGCTGCGTGCGGTATAACCCCGCATTCTTTAAAGCTTAAGTTTAACGCACTTCTCTGCCAACACAGCAAGAAGGAGCACAAAATCGAATTGCACCATCCGTAATTAGAAGTCACAGCGTAAGACCACCTATCCCCCTTAAATAACTTCATCAGCCTTTCTCTGATACTAAAAAATACAGGCAACTTTTTAGAAAGAAGCCATTGCTACTTTCGGATTATGAAACCGATGTTCTGATAATAAACTACCTTTCTTTCACAGTTATCTATAAATCAAAAAACTTCTTTATATAGAGCTTAAGTCTAATTCGATGTCAGACATAACATTCGAAGGGTCATTATACACTCCTCACGCTCAAATTATTGATATTAGTAAAAGTCTTGCTATAATAAAACCAGAGATCATAAGAAAGTCAAAAGCTCTGCCCTTTTGCTATGGTGTTTTCAAGACACCAACCCAGTATAGGGAACTTTCTTAACAAACAGCCAGAACTTTGGAGTACCTCCGGGTCATGAGCCCGGTGATCTTAGATTTAATCTATCTGACTTAATTAATTTATTTCTTCTATTAAGTTAATTCATTTGCCAAAAATTTCACATCTGACAACTTCTACACGAATTGGTATAAATCTGTGCAATGCTCCACAAATTTCTGAACACTGACCTCAAAAAACTCCTGGAGTTTCAATTTTAACTCTAGACTCCCTCAAGCGCCCAGGAACAGCGTCTGACTTTACCCCTAAAGCTGGAACCGCTCAAGAGTGGATCACATCAAAAGATGTAGTTAAAACTCGACACCAAACTGAAAATGGCAATACCACTGATTTGTCTACAGTCAATATTCGTGGCTCCCCTAATTTCAGGTCTTCTTCAGGTACTATATAAGAATTATAAGAGACCAAGCCAAAATCAGAGTACTCGTATTCCCAGTACCATTGATGCCCCACACATTTTAATGTAACTAGTGGAGACTCAAGCTCAGCTATTGCATATAACAAGCCCATAGATGGCCAAGAAAGAAAGGTTAGAATAATTAAAGGTACCAAACCTCAAATTCGCTCTAATACATGATTTGTCTGTATAAGAAGATATATATAAGGAGAAAAGCAAGATGTTGCCATTCTAAGAGCTACAAAAACGAAAATTGCAAATGTCACTACACAATAAAGCCCGAATACTCACTGCACTCGCATTCCTGATAGCGTAGCACTATTTTGAAAATATATTTGACATCAATATCTCATTTTACTCTTCTTCGTGAAAAAGTAAGGATTCTCAAGCCACCCTTCTAAGAGGTATCCCTGCCAAACAAAGCAGATGGATAAATGTGCCTAATTGACCCCCTATAATTCACACTCCAGCTGGCTCTTGAGCTCCTACTACTGTCAAAAATATAAAATTAGCTACTCAAATACAAAATAAAAATTCTGCAATTGGGCAGATTACCATCCTTTGAGTCTTAGAACCATTACTTAAAAGTGGTAATAAAGCCATCCTAAAAATGGCAAAGAATATTAGAACAATCCCCCCTACCTTATGAGGAATGGAACGTAAGATTGCATAAGCATATAGAAAATATCACTCTGGCTTAATTACAGCAGGAGTTTTCACTTTGTCAACAATTTGTCACTGTAAAGGATCTGCAGTTAACTTAGGAAATGTAAATGCTAATGCCACTAAAGCCACTAGTCCAAAAGCAAACCCTACTAAGTCCTTTCTAGTGTAGTAAGGGTGAAATGGAATCCTGAAGTTTCTCAAGTCTAATCCCAAAGGATTTCTAGACCCTTTTTCATGAAGAAGTAGAACGTGAACTAAGCTTATTCCAAGAATCACAAAAGGAAGTAAAAAGTGAAGTACAAACACACGCTTTAAGGTAAGAGTTGTAATAACATACCCACCTTGGAACCACTCTAAAACACGAGAGCCACCTGGGAATACAGTCACTATATTAGTAATTACAGTCAATCCTCAATAAGATATTACCCCTCATGGAAGGACGTACCCTAAAAAACCTACTCCTATAGAAAGAAGGTATAAAGTTACCCCACTATATCAAAGATGACGATTTTTCATATAGCTTCCATAATACACACCACGTCCAATATGCGTATAAATCAAAGCAAAAAATAAAGATGCACCTCCTATATGAACCCTCCGAATAGCTCACCCATAGTTTACATCACGTATAATAAAATTAATACTATCTACAGCTATTAACTCATCATTTGTATAATTAACTCTAAGAAACAACCCACTCACAATTTGAACCCCTAGCACCAAGAATAATATGGATCCTATATTTCACCAGATATTCAAATTGGGCGGACAGGGATACTTTAGAGCAGCATAATAATAAGATTTTAAGTTGTCACTCACTTTGAAACAAAACTTACTAAACTTTAAGATATCTAGGCGGGAAGTTCCCCCCCTCTATAAAAACGAAAATTTTATGTGCTTAAATACACCAGCCTAGATTTCCAAATCAGCCTCTAGAACCTAGATTTAAGGTTTACAAGACCCTTGTAATTATTTATACTAAAGCTGATACTTTATTAAGGTATTGAGGGAGATTCCCTGTAGTTTTTGACATCAACAAAATCCATTAACTCTGGCACAATACCTAAGACCCTCAGATATAAATAATAAAAAATAAAGCAAGTCAGACAATATCTACAAAATGTCAATACCAAATAGCAAATGTATATGCGAGGTGATGTGTACTTGAAAAATGCCGGGCTAGTATACGGACAAGACAGTATAATAAACCAGAGGTTCCGCCTATTACATGCATACCATGAAGTCCTGTCAGCATAAAGAAACACCTGCCGTATACACCATCTGCAATAGTAAAAGATGATCAAGCATACTCCCCATATTGATTTTTCACAAATAAAGCCGAAAGAAATACAGTAAGAATTAGTATTGCAACTGCACTATTAAAATTACCGGCTTTTAAGTACTTATGTCTGGATGTAACTGTACAAGATGAAGCCACTAGAAGAGCTGTATTATGGAGCGGAGCTTTTCTTCAGTCCAAGCAGTCAATTCCAACTGGAGGTCAGCAGCAACCTATTTCTAAAGAAGGTGACAAAGCTGAGTGGAAAAATCCCCAGAAAAAAGAAAAAAATAATATTAGCTCAGACACTAAAAACAAAATGAACCCTAAAGTGAGCCCACTTTGAACTTTTTTAGTATGAAACCCTTGAAAAGTACCTTCATTAACAAGATCACGGGTTCACCCATACACTACTATTGCTGCAATTCCGGCTCCCAATAACAGCATATTACAAGACACTCCATTAGCCCAGCAAATGAATGTTATAGCTAGCCCCCATAAACCAACCGCCATCAAAATAGGCCATGGCCTAGGATCCAGTACGTGATAAGGTGAACGAGGTAAGATATCATGAGACATCCGCCGTCTTGTGTAGTTAGAATACGAAAGACTTTTTATTTTAAGACTTATAAACAGCCTTAGAGATCTAGGTATAAATAATTTTATCATTATAACGGTGTATTAAGAGCCTAATACAGTAATTAACTTATAAAGCTAACGTCTACTAACTTACTTACCGTTATGTATAAAACAAGTTTATATGTGTGTATGTTTTTTCCTTTTACGGAAACTTTTTGCTTGGAAGGCAAATGTACTAATATATACTAAAAACACTTACTTTTAGATAGAACCGCCTGACATCTTTGCTCTTTCCAACGCTGCATGCTTTGGAAGATTTACAGCTACAGATCATTCAGGAGACCTTGACCTATTTCGAACACTAACCACAGGTCGGTGTGATATAAATGCCTCTCATACAAGAAATACAAACAGCAGGAGTGATGCAGTTCTTAAATGAGACCCAAATGTCGAAACTTTATTTCAAAATCAAAACTGATCAGGGTAATCAACAACTCGACGAGGCATACCTGCTAAACCTAGAAAGTGATGAGGTAGAAAAGCTACATTTACACCTAAGAATATAGCAATAAAATGTCTCTTCATCTTTTGACGATGCATTATAACTCGTGAGAACAACGGAGATCAATGAGTAAATCCAGCTAAAATAGTAAACACAGCCCCTATAGAGAGAACATAGTGGAAGTGGCCTGTCACAAAATAAGTATCGTGCAAAGTCACATCTACTGAAGCACTAGATAAAATTAACCCAGTAAGACCACCAATCGTGAAAAGGGCAATAAACCCTAGTTTTCATAGCATAGGTGCTTCTGTAGAAACTTTTGATCCTATTATTGTAGCTAATCAAGCAAAAACTTTAATACCCGTAGGAACGGCAATAATCACAGTTGCAGCTCTAAAGTAAGCACGAGTATCCACATCCATGCCAGCGACGAACATGTGATGACCTCATACAATGAAACCTAAAAACCCAATATTTAAACATGGCATAGAACATACCCATATTTCCATAAGCAGTTTTTTTTTGTAGACCAAAAACATAAAACGTGAGAGATATACCAAATCCAGGAAAAATCAGAACAGATGTTGAAATAACACAGGATCCCCACCACCTACAGGGTCAAAGAAAGATGTGTTAAAATGACGATCGGTAAGTAATATTGTCAACCCTCCAGCCAAGACTGGAAGTGTTGTTAACAGTAAAAATGATGTTACTTTAATAGATCAAGGGAACAACGCTAATAAGTGCCCATCCACCGATCGTATATTCGTAATTGTAACTATAAAGTTAATTGAACTAAAAATTGAACTAATCCCAGCTAAGTGTAATCTTAAAATTGCCAAATCCATGCACATTCCATGATATGAAAAAGTTGATAAAGGAGGGTAGACAGTTCAGCCAGTCCCAACTCCATTTTCAACAAATGCAGAAACTACCATAAAATATAAAGATACTGGTAACACTCAGAACCTGAAAGCATTCATTCGAGGAAACTGCATATCAGGTACTTGAAGTATTAACGGAACTAGCCAATTGCCAAATCCACCAATTATAACTGGCATTACAAAAAAGAAAATCATTACTAAGGCATGTATTGTGACCACAGCATTATAACATACAGGATCTAAAAATTTAGATCCAGGATTAAATAACCTTCAACGAATTAAAGATCTAAGTCTAGTACCAGCCAAAACAGATCAAAAACCAAAAACTATGTATAAACTACCAATGTCTAAATGGTTTGTAGATATTAAATCCAGACGCTTACCATAAAGTAAGACTGGACACGGAAAAAATTTTCAAAAAGCTCTATCAAATCGTCCCAT